GCCCGGCACTTGACAATGAAAGAATAGCAATGAAAGAACAGACAGAAGTGGAACGAGAGGGGAGGTGACGAGTTGGTAGCTCACCTCTTCCTTTGTTGCTGGCATAGACAATGGTAAGGTCCACTTGGTGATTGAGTTCCGAATTCCCTTCCTCTGTTCTGGCGAGTGACTCTTCCGGAAAATCCATGGAAGGGGTTGATTCAATTACTCGCCTCCGACTTGCCTTGATATTGAGACAATCTTTCTTTCTATTACGCTATTTCAAAGTATCTATCATTGGCTCCCTTTCCTACGATACTCTCCTTTCTTTCAGAACCTCTGGCACTGATTTAATCAGGAATTGAGAAGCAGCAGGGTATTTAGTTGATGGAACACTTTACAGATTCCTATTTTAAAAGAGTCCAAGACTTGACAACAACAATAAGAATTGGGCGTCAGATGCCTTAAGTTGGAAGGAAGTAGCTACCTATGATTTCAGAATTGAGTGAATAGCACATGAGTTAGATTAACCTGGATCTAGCTGCGACTGCCTTTATTATAGTATGACAGTTGCTAGCTCTTCTTCGGCTTCCTTTGTATCGTAGCCGTCATTATCATTCCTCGGATCATTAGGCACAACTAGGAGAATTAGGAAAGCTCATAATGGAGTGGAATTGGCATCGTGCCTACTATTTATGACTCTATTATTAATTAGATGCCGTCATTAGTCGAGTAGGCATATAGGCATAGAGGGGTCACTCTAAATATAGACTTCGACGCATTAAATTATGATCTATCTATTACGATGAAGTTCATTGCATTTCCTATACCCTTCCTTCTTGCTATACGGGCTACTTCATTCCTTGCTTTAGAATGACGAAGAGAGAAGTGTGAAAGCAATGCTACCTTCCCTCTCTATTCTTTCAGTTGTTAGCTGCTTCTTTATCTGGTATTGAGTTCATAGACCACAATCAAAATGTGATTCCGACACCTGACGAAGGCCTTCGACGTGCTGCTAATATAGGGAAGCAAGGTCGTAGTTAGTAGCCCGTTACGGAAAGCTAGCTGAACTCTCTTCTATGTCTTACGTAGATAAGAAGGAATGGGACTGCTGTAGCTTCGCTTCTTCTTCTGCTCGCTACCGTCGATTAGCTCGACCAGAGGCAGGAAGATTACGGGGTTTAGTCCGAGAATTCCCAATCCGTCATTCTTCTTAGTCTTTCTTGGCTAATTAACTAGCTCATCCTTTTCAATTAGCTGCTTTCCAGACTCGGAAAAGAGGGCTTCTTGGATAATGCGATGGAGGAGGTTAGCTACCTTCGTCACTCATCAGTTAAGGCATCGTTCGCTTCGGATCAAAGTGACGCATCTAAATCCGGGCAAGGCCTAAGAAGTGGATTTAACTATTCGTCATATCGGAAAGGTGGGATTTCAGGACAAGGTAGTTTGTGACGGTTCTTGCTTTCAGCTGACGAGGGATAAGAAGGCTGTTTGGTCATATCCCTTCATTCTTAACGGAACCTAGATTCTGGGTATTCCGTCATATTGAGATCCCTCTTTCAGTTGTTCCGCTTAGTTGGAAGGGGAATCCCAGTGAGCATAGTCTTCGACTGATTTGTGAATAACAGGTATGAAGTGCTCGACTGTTAAGGAGAGGTATGAGTCATATTCCTTATAGGCATTCATGCTAACAATTCGTCATGTCATATAGGGTATTTCTTTCCTCTGCTAAACCGTCAGGGTAATAAAGGATGGATGTTGTAGCTAAGTGGATTCCCTTATAAGGAGCTAACGGGGAATTCTTTGTAGTTAGTAGCTAACTCGGCCTAGGGCTGCCCGGATTGATGCAGATTCTCATTTTTCTAGAACAATGCGAGATCAATTTCTTTCTTTCGACCCCCTCGCCCGTCTCTTCTTTTGCTATTTGGACTCCATAGGAATGTGCATTAGCAAGACTCTTTGATATAAGTTAAGTATTGATTCATCTTCCTACCTACCTTCAAATCCCTCGAAGTACTTCACCTAACAACTCCTCTTCAAAAGAAGAGAAAGCCTACTCCCCAACGCCCTATTATGGGTCACCAGTTTCGTGCTTTTGGCGAGATGCCTATGCTAACTTCCTTGCTGTCTAAGCCCCGGCGCCCAGGCTTCTTGGGTGAAGAGAACTTCTGTCTTCTTCTTAATAAAATGCAACATTCTCCCCCTTATGCCCTTTGCTTTAAGTGCAGCTACGACTCCTTCCCGTGAGCCCCGGCCTAAGCCTAATGACCTTCCTTACTAAACCACCAACAGCTCTCACGACGGCCTGACTTTCCTCCCGTTCACTTCTTTCTTGCTTGGGAATTGAATCAGAAGCCTCGCCCTGCTCTTCCCACCTCTAAAGGGTGACATAGAGGGTACTTTACTTTTTCCCTATCTAAGAAGCTATATCAACATAGCCCACTATCAAACTCATCCGCTTGTACATTCTTGGTGTCATACTCACTCGTAAATTCTTGGTGTCAGAATTTTTATATTTTCAGGTGTGATCAGTCTAATCCTTGGAATAATTAGTTCTCTTTGAAATAATTAGGATTTTCTCTTTGAACTCGTCCCGGAATGGGCATTATGGCAAAGAACAAGAAGAAGACAAAAGGAGAAATTTGTCCAATAGTCACAAATGGTGCCTCCACAGGTTGACATCCGATCCAACCTAGTAGTAAGCGATCCGCCAAAAACAACAAATATATTATATGGTAAATCGGGCGAAATTTTGCACTACGTACATACATACTTTGATTTAAAAAGGGTAAAGCCAGCAGACATATAAAAACGGGTGCTATTGCGGCTACACCTCCCGCTTTGTCAGGTATACTACGAAGAATGGCATGGATCGGTAGGAAATACCATTCCGGCACAATATGAGGCGGGGTGGGCATCGGATTAGCGGGTATATAATTGTCGGGATGCCCCAAAACATTAGGAGCATAAAAAATGAAAATGGAAGAAAAGATAGCAAAAGCTACCCAACCTACTAGATCCTTTACATAATAATAAGGGTAAGAAGCAATTTTATCCGTATATGAATTTATACCTAATGGATTATTTGATCCATATTGATGCAATGCGCCCAGATGAAGAATACTGGCGCCTACTAAAAGAAAGGGGAGTAAATAATGAAGACTAAAAAAACGATTTAAGGTGGCATTGCCCACGGAGAAACCACCCCAAAGCCAAGTCACTATGGTATCTCCTACTACAGGTATGGCGCTAGCTAAGCTTGTAATTACTGTAGCTCCCCAAAAGCTCATCTGACCCCAAGGTGGTACGTATCCTATAAAAGCTGTCACAATCATTAATAGGAAGATTACAACTCCGCTACACCGAACAAATTCCCTAGGACTGCTATAACTCCCATAATATAGACTACGAAACATATGAAAGTGAACCACAATGAGAAACATACTTGCCCCATTAGCATGCATATAACGGAGAAACCAGCCCCCTTCAACATCTCTCATAATGTGTTCTACGCTGTTGAAAGCTAGATCCACATGAGGTGTGTAATGCATAGCTAAAAAAACGCCAGTCACTATCTGAATGACTAAACAAATACCAGCTAACGGACCGAACCCCGCCCAATAATTAAGATTGCTCGGGGTTGGATAATTTATCAAATGCTGATTAAGTATGGAGAATATAGGTTGTTTAAGAAGAGAGAATCGTTGGTTCCTTATAGTCATTTCATTCTCTTTTCTATCGTGTATCCTGACAACTCTTAAAGTAAAGAAAGCACACCGCTTGCCTATTCCGCCTAAGCGGCCCGGTGCACTTTTCCTTATAATATAATGAATTGGAAGAGAGTAGGTGAGGTCTTTCCTCACAAACAAATGGAATGGGAATAAGGCTTTTTCATTCAGCGCAGTTGCAGCCTTATTATATAGATCTAGATAAAGGACAAAGCACTGGTCACGTTACAGCTACTGTGTTGACTGTAACTAGAAAACGAGAATTCATTTTCATTAAGCTTCCACAATCGATTCGTGAGCACAGACGATTTGATAACAGAGAACAGTAACTCTTTCTTAAAGGGCTAAAAAAGAGATAGAACACTCTTTCCTACTCCAGGCAAGTACTACGGTACGCATACGGACTCTAACTCCAGCCTACTGCTCCGTACAGAGTAAGGATTCAGGGCTTTCAAAAAATGTTATGTTAGGTTCTTAGTAGCAATAGGATACTTTTTCTTCTTTTACTTCACATAGCCTTTCGTCTCCTTGATAGCAGGAAGTTCTCCAAAAGTATGAAAAGCTGGAGGACTTTGTATCATCCATTCCGGTGTGTTTGGATTCTGTTCAACAGCCCAAGGACTTGGAGCGCATCTTTTGTTGTTTCCACTGCTTGAAGTGATTGTTACGACCACGAAGAAACGACAAATCCCAACTACGGATATATAAGAGCCAGAACTGCTAAGGGCATTCCATCCAGCGTAAGCATCCGGATAATCTGGAATGCGACGTGGCATACCCGAAAGCCCTAAGAAATGCATGGGAAAGAAGGTCGGATTCACCCCGAAAAAAGTGATCCAAAAATGGATTTGACCTAAAGTTTCAGGATATGTCCGACCAAAGATTTTACCTACCCAATAGTGAAATCCTGCAAATAAAGCAAAAACGGCTCCCATAGAAAGTACATAATGGAAATGTGCAACCACATAATAAGTATCATGTAGAGCAATGTCTAGCCCAGAATTTGCCGGAACTATTCCAGTGAGTCCTCCTATGGTGAACAAAAAGATGGACCCTACAGCAAATAACATGGGTGTTTTGTATTGTATCGAACCCCCCCACATGGTAGCGATCCAACTAAAGATTTTGATTCCAGTGGGGACAGCTATGATCATGGTAGCTGCGGTGAAGTAGGCACGGGTATCAACGTCTAAGCCCACAGTAAACATATGATGAGCCCAAACAAGAAATCCAAGAACACCTATACTGATCATGGCATAAACCATGCCTAGATACCCGAAGACCGGTTTTCCCGAAAAAGTAGAAACGATATGACTTATGATACCGGATCCAGGCAGAATGGGAATATACACCTCTGGATGGCCGAAGAACCGAAAGAGATGCTGGTATAATATGGGGTCTCCCCCTCCAGCGGGATCAGAAAAGGTTGTATTAAAGTTTCGATCGGTTAATAACATGGTAATTGCCCCTGCCAGTACCGGAAGTGATAATAAAAGTGGGAATGCTGTCACTAGAACGGACCACACAAATAGGGGTGATCTATGCATAGTCATTCCAGGTCCACGCATGTTGGAGATAGTTGTTATAAAATTGATAGAACCTAAAATGGATGAAACACCAGATAGATGAGGACTAGAAATTGCTGAATCAACTGCTCCTCCAGAATGGCTGGTAATACCACTTAAGGGCGGATAGACCGTCCACCCAGTGCCGCTACCCACTTCTACTAAGGCTGGGCTTAATAGGAGCAAGAGACTTGGTGGCAACAACCAGAATGAAATATTATTTAATCGTGGAAATGCCATGTCAGGCGCACCTATCAGAATCGGAACAGACCAATTACCAGATCCACCTATCATCGCCGGCATAACCATAAAAAAGATCATTAAAAAGGCGTGAGCCGTTATTAAAACATTATAAAGTTGATGATTCCCGCCAAGAATTTGATCGCCGGGTCGTGCTAATTCCATACGAATCAGTACTGAGAAGCATGTGCCCATCACTCCAGCAATGGCACCAAAGATGAAATATAGAGTCCCTATATCTTTGTGGTTAGTGGAGAACAGCCATCGGACCGGATTTGTCGTAAAATTGAGATTCTTTTGTTTCCTTCCTTATCAGAGAAGGGTCCCTCTTAGGGAGCTGGGGCTTCTTTTTTGAAAAAAGGGGGGCTAATACACAGGGAAGAGGCTTACTCGAAAAAAAAGACTAACTAACTACATAGCTACTTACATAACATAAGAGAATTTCATAAAGTCACTCTCTCCAACCTTTTCTATATCCGGCTTTAGAAAGTAAATATGAGATTTGCGTTGGTTTTTCCAACGAAACTAAGCACTTTTTTTCTTTCTCATTCGGAAGAGCTCTTTTTGTGGTCTCACTTTACCACCATCTGAAATGCGCGATACTTCGATTGGTGGAAGCCAGTCTATGAAGATTCCCCCTTTTCTTACGTGCAATTCCCCTCTTTCGGTAAGCATCCAGTATCTCATCAAATGAACATTGCTCTAAGCTTGTCCTGTAGCTTATACGTCGTTTGAAAGCTGCTTCAAGGGTCCAACGAATAGCTAAGGTTTGTTGACGATCCCTGGCTACAATCCCAGGGACATCATAAATAGTACCTGCTCTTCCTACTCTTTCCACTTCGCATATGGGCTTTATATTCTCTAGGGCGTCAACCATAAGTTTGATTACATCGCGTTCAGTTCGAGCGGGGCGATGAAAAGTTTGATAAACAATAGCACGAACTCTTGTTTTTTTACCTTCTTTCATGCGAAAGTTGACCAACTTCTTGATCAATTGTTTTTGCTCACCATCCAAGTCCCCCATATAGCTTATAATTTCCGAGCAATTGGAAGCCGCTTTCGATGACGAGGCCGAAGAATTTCTATTACGCGATCGTTACTGTCCATCTTTATCAGCCAACTCCCCAGTTTCCAACAGTGACTGTCTCTGATCCCCCTATTTCTTCTGAGCAGCAATATAAGTATAAAGTAAATTGCCCAATGTTTCCAAATTAGTCCAACTTCGTACCTTTCCGGCATAAACCATATATCTCAGAGAGGTCGTATTTCACCAATCTAAGTTTTGCAAAGACTTTCTACATGGGATCGCCTTTGACATCAGTTTGCCACACCTTACTCACAATAGGGTGGAACTCGGGGAGTGGGAGTTCAGTCATGAAGTTGAAAAAGGAAGGATATGCACCCCTGTTCTAACCACACAGGCACTATGATCAGAGAGGCCCTTGGGGGTGAATTCAACTTCAGATTCAGATAAAGGCAGAGAGCCAAAGCACTTACAATTAGCAAGAGCTCTATCCACTTTTCTTGAAATACAATAGGCCTCATCATCTTTCTTAGACCATGTGACGAAGTGTCCCATATATCTGATGTCCTCAAGTCCTGCACTTTGAAGACATGAAATCATTCATAGCAGAGGACCAAGAATCAGTCCCTCCATTCTTTTTCCAATTAGGAGTCCTACCTTGGGAGCATCCCGGGCAAGATCTATGGCTTCAGCTGCGGCTAAGCGAACTCCCTATTCTATAGAAGTGAATATGAGAGAAAAAGCTCTTCTTTCACATAGTGGGAGGCTGGCCTTCTCTCTTCCCAATTCTCCCAATGAGACCTCTTTCACTCACTTAGTGGACGACCCAGAGGACTTTAATAAGGCCCCCTTTTGCCTCATCACGATCTCCCTGAAAAGAGGGTGAAGTAGCGGCTGGGGTCAGGTAAGGCTTTGTCGTAAGCCAATCAAGAAAGACCTGAAACCTTGGTGTAGAAAGACTGGTTGCTGAAACTAGGGGTCGTGTCTTTTGTTCAGATTGACCGAGATGGTTTTATTGATTCGTTGGAATGAAAAAAGAATTCTAGCGGGAATCTTTTTCTGAGGTGCCGCCTCAGTGTGATTGACTCTTAGCTCGGCATCGGGAGGAGTGAAAACCCCATGCTATGATACCGGAAGCTGAGGCTCACATCATGTGAATTCTTCAGGGAATTGGGCCTGTGTACAGTAATTGTTCAAAAAAAACCCTACTCTTACTTAGTTCATGCTGCCAGGACCAAGGGTGTCGATATGGCAAGTCTGGAGTCAGTTGATCGGATCCCTTTCTACCAGCATTCGCGGATCAACATGACGAGAAGAGTTTGGTGCCATGGAAGCTAACTCACCCTAGAGAGCCTGCTTTAACCAGCTGTTCGGGGCAATTGGTTTTCTTTTGTTGTTAAGAGGAGGTGTGCCCGGGTGCACATACATAATAATAATAGGAGGGTCTATTCCCTCGCCTTTACTGTGAGTTTTCTTCTTAATAAAGTTAGCTGGGCTACCTTGCGTTAGGAAGAGCTTACCTAACCCCTGTTTCCAAGCTTCGGAGAAACGAAAGAACAATAGTTGGAAAACTCGTTCGTGTGGGAATGCTCTCCGTCCCCGGGAGTTTAGTGCAGATAGCACTAACAAGAGAAGAAGAACAGCAGCAATCATCCGCCTGAGAGCAGTCCAACCTTCGGGTAAGTTTCTCAGTCAAGTAGTGGTAACAGATCTTTTTTATATGGTGTCTTCCCCGGGAGTTGAACCCTGCTATCAGCATGACTCTGAAGAGTTGACCCGTTCTGGGAACTACGATTTTAGGTATTCTAATTAGGTAACTAGGAACGCATGCTAATGCTAACAAGAAGACTACAGTGAACAGAGCAATAAAGAAGCTAACCTCACCCACCAAAGGGTTGACCTTCTTCACGGAAGGTATGTAGGCAACTCTCCTCACCCGGAACTCAGTCGAGACCACCTGTACAACATCTTATATAACCATCTTACCCGGGATTCCCTTGCTACAAGTTACTCAATATTTGAAAGAAAAGACTCATCAAGCTCAGGGGGCGGATACGCAATCGGCATAATAAGTCTAAGTAAAAATGTCCAGGCACTGCCTCAAGGTAAGAATCGGAAGACTCTGTTGTTACTGAATCTGCATTCACAGGGGAAGACTCTTTTCTTAAAGTCAAATAGTTTCCTTCCTTCTTTCCTAGTTCCCTTGTGCCTCCAACTCCAAGGTGAGTTATTACTTAGATTCGTTTTTATGCTGAGTCAGGAGTTACAAAGGCAGAATTGGAAGGGCCAGATTCAAGTACAGATTCCTTCCCGGCTACTTTCCCAGTGGAAAAAAACAGCCTACACATTCTAAGGAACTGCCCTATGGCAGGGCCAGTGTGGGAGCAGCAACTCATCCTAGCAACGGTTTCTTTGCTACTCTGTAAAAGCATATACTTGCTAGAAACTATATACTCTAATTCTTTATCCTTTCTATAAGACCTACGGCAACGTCGAAAGTGAAGTAGTTATCTAATGGTGCAAAAGAAAAGAAAGAAGTGCTAGCAAGTGAGTATACCTCTCCTTACAGTCGAGATACTACGTAACCTATATACGGTATACGAACGATAGAAGTCTAAAGAAAAGAAAGAAAGAAGAGCTAGCAAGTGAGTATACGAACGATAGAAGACAAAGAAAAGAAAGAAG